AATTGAGATAGGTTCCTATAGTATTGGATTCCCCCCCCTCACAATCGGACGTGAAGGTTTCCTCTCATCCGGCTCAAGTAGTTACACCAAATAAAGAAAGGGGTTCTTCTTCTTTTTAAACTTTGTTCGAGAAAACCCTACAAAAAGCTACTCTTTACTCAAGTTCCCAGTAAGGACCAGCCTCATTCTTATCTTATTTGATTTTTGATTTTCACTCTAACCTTTTAGACTTTCTTTTATGTTTACGAAAAAAAAACGAAAAAAAGGAAATGTGAAATTCTTGAGTAGTCTACTTCCCCTCAAATGATGAATCCCCTTAAAGGAATATTTTGGGACTCTTAAAGGATTTCTTTGTCTATATATTGTATTGTTCCATTGGATCTTTTTTAGGTCTCTACTCACCTCGATGGTTATTATCCCTTGAAGCATATATGCGATAGATAAGCTCCCGTAACCATATTTGCTTATGCTTGCCTGAACATAATTTCTTTTTCAAACAAATGGAATGTAGAATTCCATAAAAAGTCTTTTTTCACGAGGTATAACTAACTATTCCTATATTATCTGTTACGGAATCGACCATGGATCAATTCCCCTTTTCTTACATTTTGAAATCTTGAATGCATCCATAATTCTGAGCTTCATGTTCCTCCTCCCAAGATACATGTCAGAGCCAGGGGCATCCCAATCAGATTAAATGGGATGACAGTTTCTCAGTCCAAATCTGTCAAATGAAAATTTCGATCAAATCACACATCGCAATATACTAGGCCCTCTAATTCCCTAAGGGGCTTATCTAAAAGATTCGCAATATAACTAGGAAGACGTTTCAAATACCACACATGAGTCACTGGACATGTCAGTTTGATGTATCCCATTTGGTACCTTCGTATCCGAGAATCAACAAATTCCACCCCGCATTCTTCACAAAATTTTGGGCCTTCTTTTTCAGTCCCAATTCCTCGGTAATTTCCACAAGCACAAATCCCACTTTTTATGGGTCCAGAAATTCTTTCACAAAACAATCCATCTTTTTCCGGTTTATTAGTTTTATAATGAAAAGTATAGGGTTTTGTCACCTCTCCAACTATCTCTCCATTGGGTAGAATCTTTTTTGCCCAAGCCTTGATTTGTTGAGGGGAAACTGGTCCAATTCGAAGTTGTTGATGTTTATACTGGTCAATCATAGAATAGAAATTCTAATTCATTGAGATCAAGCTTCCTTCCTATCCATCTGGAAATTCTTTTCAGATACAAGGACATGATTCAGTTCCAGGGACAAAGATCGTAGTTCTCGAACGAGCAATCGAAAAGATTCTGGAGCACCCTCTGGGTTAGGTACGGTTGCCCCAATAATCGTAGCACCAAGTACTTCTTGACGAGCTCTAATATGATCAGATTTGTAAGTAAGCATCTCTTGTAAGATATGAGCAACACCAAATCCCTCTAGAGCCCAAACTTCCATTTCCCCTACTCTTTGTCCCCCTTGTTTGGCCCTCCCTCTAAGGGGTTGTTGTGTAACAAGTGCGTAATGCCCACTGGAACGTCCATGGATTTTATCATCAACTTGATGGATTAATTTTAGGATATAGGACTTTCCTATTAGAACAGGTTGTTCAAAAAGATCTCCTGTTCTTCCATCAAAGATTCTGCTTTTTCCCGGATATTCGGGTTCAAATACCCATGGATTTTTTGTTTTCTTACTGGCTTCATATAATTCGGAAAACACTAGTTTTCTTGAGGCCTCTTGCTCATATCTCTCATCAAAAGGTCCTATTCTATAATGTTTCTTTAGTAGATCCCCCGCTAACCCGAGTGAACATTCAAATATCTGTCCCACATTCATTCGTGAGGGGACTCCTAATGGGTTGAATACCATATCAACGGGCGTTCCATCTTGCAAATAGGGCATATCTTGTCTAGGCAAAATCTTAGAAATTATACCCTTATTCCCATGCCTTCCAGCTACTTTATCACCTACTTTGATTTCACGTTTCTGTGAAATATATACACGAATCCTTTCTGGATTAGAATTGGAAACCCCTCTTCTATGGATCCATCTCACATCAATAACTCGGCCCCTTCCCCCTATAGGTAGTCTTAGAGAAGTTTCTTTTGAAGTGGATACCTGAATGCCAAGTATAGCTCGTAATAATCTATCCTCCGGAGCATATGAGGATTCGCTCGCTGTCTGAGGTGTTAATTTACCTACTAAGATATCACCTGTTTCTATCCAAGATCCCAGCATCACAATTCCATTTCTGTCTAAATTTCGGAGTAAACGAGCCTCTAAATGCGGGATCTCTTTAGTGATTCTTTCAGGACCTTGGCTTGTTACATGAGTCTGAATTTCATATTTCCGGATGTGAAAAGAAGTATAAATATCTTTATAAACCAGACGTTCGCTAATTAGTACTGCGTCTTCAAAATTGTAACCTTCCCATGACATATAAGCTACTAATACATTTTTTCCTAAAGCGAGTTCCCCACCAGCTGTAGCCGCACCACCCGCTAGAATTTGTCCCTTTTTAATGTATTTACCCCACTGAACCTGAGTTTTTTGATTCATACAAGTATTTTTGTTGGAACGTTGATACATAACCAATGGAATGCTTAGAGTATCCCCATTACTTGAGAAACTGATCTTTTGAGTATCAGTATAAATGATTTTTCCCTTGCGTTCGGCTATAACTGAAACCCCCGAATCTAGAGCCGTTTGTCCTTCCAACCCAGTTCCAACAATGCACTTCTCGGACCGAGAAAGGGGAACTGCTTGGCGCTGCATATTAGAACTCATTAAAGCTCGATTCGCATCATTATGTTCAATAAAAGGAATGAGGGAAGCTCCAATAGAAAAATATTGGAAGGGAAAAATGCTTCTAAGATGAATCTCTTCCCATGCAATAGTCAGGAATTCTTGACGATATCGAGCTGGAACAACCTGTTGTTCTTGAATATCCCGATTCAAGGCCAAAGAATTTCCCGCTGCTACCATATAATATTCATCTCTATTTGGTGATAAATAAACCATCTGTGCCTCTTTTGATCTCTCAGATAATCCATAAAATGGACTATCTATAGATCCCCAATCACCAACCTTCACATGAATAGCTAATGATCCCATAAGTCCAACATTGATTCCTTCGGACGTGTCAATTGGACAAATACGTCCATAGTGACTCGGGTGGATATCTCGTATTCGAAAACTAGCAGTTCGCCCCGTTAATCCTCCAGGACCCAAATAACTCCATTTTCGCCCATGAACAATTTGTGTCAACGGATTAGTTCGATCCAAAACTTGAGATAAAGGGTGTAGGCCAAAAAACGATTCATAAGTAGTTGTTAATGAAGTTGAAGTTACCAAATTTTGAGGAGTCGGTATCAATTTATGCCTGATTGCTCCACATATAGTTCCTCGAACCGTATTTTCTAAACGAACAAGAGCCAATCCGAATTGATCCTGTAATAGATCTGCTACAGAACGAATACGTTTATTTTTCAAGTGACTCATATCGTCAAGTGTACCCATTCCCAATTTCATTCCAATCAAATAATCCACAGCAGCCAATAAATCTCGTGGTAACAAAAATGTATTGTTTTGGGGTATATCAAGATTAAGTCTCCGGTTCAGATTTCGTCGACCAATCTTTCCTAACTCACATCTTTGTTGAAAAAATTTCTTTTGTAATTCCTTGCATAAGGACTCAGAAAATACTGGATCCCCCCCTACACAGGCAAATTGTTGATAAAACTCCAAAATAGCATTTTCTTTTGACCCAATCTTTTTTTTCTCTTTATCATTTGGGAAAGACAAGAAAATCTCAGGGTAACAAACATTATCTAAAATTTCTCTTATATTCGAACCCATAGCTGATGATAGAACTAGAATAGATATTTTTTGTTTTCTACTTACACGGGCCCATATCCTTGCTTTTCTATCAATTTCTAATTCCGACCTTCCCCCCCAATCCGATATTATAGTACTGGTATAGACAGAAACTCCGTTATGTTCCAATTCTGAACGATAGTAAATACCGGGACTTTGCAATATTTGGTTGATCACAATTCGGTATATTCCATTTACTATAGAGGTTCCAAAAGAATTCATTATAGGGATGTTTCCAATAAAAACGGTTTGTTCTTGTATATTTTTACCGGTTTTCCAAATTAAGATCGCGGGTACATATAATTCAGAAGAATATGTGAGTGATTCATAAACAGCATCTCTTTCTGTTATCAAAGGCTCTACCAATTGATATGTTTCCACAAATAATTGAAATTCAATTTCTTGATCTCTATCTTCAATTTTTTGAAACTTATGAAATTCTTCCGTCAAGCCCTGATTAATGAACCTACAAAATCCCTCAAATTGTATCTGACTAAATCCAGGTATTGTGGACATTCCCTCATTTTCATTCTGGAGCATCTTAATCTGAAGTTTCCTCTTTATTGAAAAAATCCCATTATCGTCTTTTGGCTCACTATTCATCGAACCCTACCAATTGATCTAGTAATGATGGAATGGATATTCTGTTTACTGAATCACATAAAATTTTAGTCAACTCCATCCATATATATCGTATAAACGAAAGCAAGACAGAGAAATGAAGGGCATTTTTGATGCAAGTTCAAATTTGATCTGGAGACAGGTACAAATAGAAAGAAATGGAATTTAAGAAAGCATTCCTGGTAAAAATTGATCTAATTTCGACCTAATATCTAATTCTTTTATTATGATATTAATGATATTAGGATCAGCGTACAAAAAAATAAAAAATCAATGAGTTTAGAATTTAATCTGCTCTCTATGAATGAGATAAAAACAGAAGAATCAGGAACAGTATAGAGTTTCCCTTTTTTTTTAGCACACGCAATTGAATGCTCAAAAAGGAATTCGCAAATCTTTTTTAGTAGTAAAATTTATAAAATACAATGGAATTGCGTACGTATTATAGTCATAGGAGTAATCTTTAGGGAGTAATCTTTAGGAAGTACATGACTATATAGCTATCTAACTATCCATATATCACATCTTTTATAAGAATTGAACTTGGTGCAACCTAGGTTAGGTCATACTCTATCATAATGTCTATCTTCTATTCATATTCAATGAAATATTCAAGCACGATGATCCTATATAGGGATATGTGCATAATAAATAGACCCGGCTTGGTATCCACGTATAAGAATTTATGTTCTAGAGTTTACACTTTTCTGGGGTTTACATATACACATATCTTTTCTTATAATTAGATAATTAGAATTGATCATGTAATTGATAATGATTAATCGGAAATCAATTGGATTTTGCATCCATTAAGATAAGGAGATACAAAATTAAGAGCTGTTCGCTAATTCAAAGTAATAAAAGTAAGTAAGAGTAAAAGAGTAAGGAATTCAATATTAACTAGTTAATGGAATAAAGAGGAATTTCTTTTTGAAAAAGTATAAGTACAATGGGATTGAAGATCCAAAAAGAAAAGAAATTAAGAAAGTAAAAAATTCAAATCAAAACCAAAATGAGGAGAGAAATAGAAATAGAATATCTAAAGAATATTCTTATATACTTAGATAATATATAGTTTATATATTATATATAATTATCTAATTAGAGAATTATAGAATTTCTTTCTTATTTATTCTCTTTATCTGTTTTGGATAGAATTTGGCGGCATGGCCAAGTGGTAAGGCGGGGGACTGCAAATCCTTTATCCCCGGTTCGAATCTGGGTGTCGCCTGATCAACAAAAAAAGACTTGGAATTTCTTAATCCTATTGATCGAACTTGACGAATTCGTGCCCCGCAAAAGCATAGGCAAGGGCTAGGTCTGTCGATACTTGATTTTGAGAACCATAGGTCCTATAAAAGACTATCATCTTTTTTCTCAAAATCTGGGTTCTTAGTGTGGATCAAAAAAGTACCAAGAAATCTGAAGCAACCCAATCTTATGAAAGATTGGTTTGGGCTATTCTGAATTGAATCAAATAAAAGAAATAGGAAATAGCGAGAATTCATTCTGAAGAACTATGAAAGTAAGAAATCTATGAACTTTTTATGAGTGGATTCATTAAATTGTTTCATAAAAAGCCGTAAGTAAGAATCCTGTTTTGACTCTGCACCATTGATTCCACTATGATTATGAATCAATAATGGAATCATTCCTTCATTTCATAGAGATAGGGATAGGGGGCATCATTCGCATGGATATAGTAAGTTTCGCTTGGGCTGCTTTAATGGTAGTGTTTACATTTTCTATTTCACTTGTAGTATGGGGAAGAAGTGGGCTTTAGAGCTATAAATAGGAATAAGACTTTACTGAAAAATCTACTTCTATCAATTGTGATCGTTTTGCGAAAGCTTAAAAAAACTTGACTTGCTTTAGTTTATCTATATCTTTATATATATATCTTTATATATATATATTCTTTCTTAGATATATTAGTAGTATTATATTATTAGTGTAGTATTCTATTCTTAGTAATATTTTATTATTTTCTTATGCTATTAGTATTAGATTTCTCTAATTCTTTAATATAGGATATGGTATTATTTATATGGTATATAGTATATACCCGTACTATTCTTCCTACATTAATTCTTTTGATGGGCCCCCGGATCCATATCAATAAGCATAAAAAGAGATATAAAAAATGAGGAATTCAAAGAGTTGGGCTTGCAATTCTTTTGGATTGATCAAAATGTATATAAATGGGTGTAGAGAAAAAATTTAAAAATTGAGGGCTATTTCATTTTGATATACGTCTAATATATATAGATTATTACTTAGATATAGATTGTCAATTGATCTATATAAGAGAAAGCTTCTTTCTGTATACAATACAACTTTCTGTTTTATGTACTAAGAAGATGAATAAATATGAAATATTCTACAATACTCAATTGTATAGTGTGGTAGAAAGAGCTATATATAGCTCTTTCTACCACACTATCTCAGATACTTCTGATTCCACATTTCATCTCATCTCAAACTTAAATAGAGTTTGAAACCCTTTCATTTCTTCAATCATTGATAAAAATAAAGAATTCCAGTTTCATTCCAATTAATCATTTTGGCTGACTGTTTTGACATATATGATAAGTAAAAAGGCAGTAGGAACTAAAATGAACAGCGCAGTAGCAATAAACGCAAGAATATTGACTTCCATAATCTCTTTGTTTTCTTCTTTCACAATAATTCGGGATCTAATCCCATAAAGATGATAAAGTGGACTCCTATTAATTCAAAGGTATGAATTGTATCTTGATGATACTCACAATATTATGAATAACAATATCAAATCGATTTATCGTCGCGAATTGAATAGTCTAACATAGTATAACATACTATAACATAGTAAGATCTTTTATCCATACTCAATCTAAATTCAATAGATTGAAAGAAAAATAAGATTCTTTCTTGTTATTGGATCAGAAATCTGATAAGAAATCCCATTTCATTTTCTCGCTTTTCCACTTTTTTTTCCTTTTCTATAAACTATT